TAGTTATGCAATAAAAAGAACTACCTGTCATATAACTATTGTAATGAAAGATATATCTTTAGATGAATATGAAGAGTTCTATTCATTACAAAAACCTAGATGGAAAAAGACAACTATGGTATATCATGATGTGTATAGTAGTGGGGTAGTATGGGACAAAAAATAAATCCACTTGGTTTCAGACTTGGTACAACCCAAAATCATCATTCCCTTTGGTTTTCACAACCAAAAAATTATTCTGAGGGTCTACAAGAAGATCAAAAAATAAGAGATTTTATTCAAAATTATGTACAAAAAAATATGAGAATAACCTCTGGCGCTGAGGGAATTGCTCGTATAGAGATTCAAAAAAGAATCGATTTGATCCAAATCATAATCTTTATGGGATTCCCAAAGTTATTAATCGAAAGTAAACCGCGAGGAATCGAAGAATTACAGATGAATCTACAAAAAGAATTTCATTATGTGAACCGAAAACTTAACATTGCTATCACAAAAATAGCAAAACCTTATGGAAACCCTAATATTCTTGCAGAATTTATAGCCGGACAATTAAAGAATAGAGTTTCATTTCGAAAAGCAATGAAAAAGGCTATTGAATTAACTGAACAAACAGATACAAAAGGAATTAAAGTCCAAATTGCAGGGCGTATCGACGGAAAAGAAATTGCACGTGTCGAATGGATCCGAGAGGGTAGGGTTCCCCTACAAACCATTCGAGCTAAAATTGATTATTGTTCCTATACAGTTCGAACTATCTATGGAGTCTTAGGCATCAAAATTTGGATTTTTATAGACAAGGAAGAGGAATAAGAAAACTTTCATTCGTTTTCCATTTTAGCCCATTGATAAAATCAACAAAAAGGTAAACTCATTCATTTTTTCTAGCCAATCAAAGCAAGCAATTCTAATTCTTCATTTTTTAATTTTATAGGGTTGAATAAAAATTCGATTAACCTTTTTTATTTGATATAAATAATATAATTGCTATGCTTAGTGTGTGACTCGTTGGTTTTTTTTAGGGTTAGGATTCAAAAAAGACCAATCCGTAGTATAAAAACCAACTCACCACTTCGTATTATCTGGATCAAAAAAACCAGTGAAGATATGACCTATTTGTCATATCTTTGTAGCAACTGAATTTTTTTTTGAACAAACTTGAATTCTAAGTTTAAAAGAAAATAAAGAAGAAAAGTGTGGATAAATGGAAGGATGAGAGAAAGAAAGAAAAAGAATATCGATGATATAGAATTCCAATATGTAAGGTCTACGAGTCATCTCATAAAAGACAGTGTAATAAAGCATCAATACTAATTGATTCATGCATAATGAAATATTAAATGAATCCCTCTTTAACTTTAAAAGAAAAAAAGAAAGAGCTTCGAGCCAATAAAGACTAAGAAGGTTGACTCAAGAATAAATTGGATTATGAGCTCCGTTGTAGAATTCTGACCTAACCATTAAATACGAAGCGGTGGGAACGATGTAACCTGTGAATACAAAAGATTTTTTTAAACAAATGAATCTTACTGATTCAAGAGTCGGGATGGCGAAATGAACCGGAAATAAATTACTCTATTTTGAGAAGTCACAAACAAGTGGTACGACTGAAATAGAGATTGCAAGAGTCAATATTCGCCCGCGAAAACTTTCTTTTTTTTTTATAGTTCGTAACCTTGGATAAAGAACAAAATAAAATAACGATTTATTAGAACCTTAGAAAAAAAAACTATTATGAATTATAAAAAAAATTTCTAAAAATGTTCTAATATCTATTCAAATTAATTCCAATTCCATTTTGAATCCTTTTATTCGCGAGGAGCTGGATGAGAAGAAACTCTCACGTTCAGTTCTGTAGTAGAGATGGAATTCCAAAACAACCATCAACTATAACCCCAAAAGAACTAGATTCCGTAAACAACATAGAGGAAGAATGAAGGGAATATCTTATCGAGGTAATCATATTTGTTTCGGTAAATATGCTCTTCAAGCGCTTGAACCTGCTTGGATCACATCTAGACAAATCGAAGCAGGTCGACGAGCAATGACACGAAATGCACGCCGTGGTGGAAAAATATGGGTCCGTATATTTCCAGACAAACCAGTTACAGTAAGACCTGCTGAAACACGTATGGGTTCGGGAAAAGGATCCCCTGAATATTGGGTAGCTGTTGTTAAACCGGGACGAATACTATATGAAATGAGTGGAGTAACCGAAAATCTAGCTAGAAGGGCTATTTTAATAGCAGCATCCAAAATGCCTATACGAACTCAATTTATTATTTCGGAATAGTAGAACCAAGAGAAATGAGTCTTGGGGATGAAACAAAACTGCAGGTTTCTGCTTTTGGACAAATAGTATTTCTTTTCTTTTCTTCATCCTTTGCATTAAAAGAATAGACTAAAAAATTGATATGATTCAACCTCAGACCCATTTAAAGGTAGCGGATAATAGCGGGGCTCGAGAATTGATGTGTATTCGAATCATAGGAGCTAGTAATCGTCGATATGCTCATATTGGTGATGTTATTGTTGCTGTGATCAAGGAAGCAGTACCAAATATGCCCCTAGAAAAATCAGAAGTAGTCAGAGCTGTAATTGTTCGTACCTGTAAAGAACTCAAACGTGACAGCGGTATGATAATAAGATATGATGATAATGCTGCAGTTGTGATTGATCAAGAAAAAAATCCAAAAGGAACTCGAATTTTTGGTGCAATCCCCCGGGAATTAAGACAATTAAATTTTACTAAAATAGTCTCATTAGCCCCGGAGGTGTTATAAAATAAAATTAGATCGTGATATATTTTGGGTATTTGAAAGAAATAGATTCAAAACTAGATTAATTCGTAGATTGTGTCTCACGCATATACCTTGAAAAATTCATATTCATAAACCAATAAAAAAAAAAAAAAGAAAAACATGTTAATTATATCCAATTTTGAGGCACCAATAATTTAAATTCATCATGGGTAGAGACACTATTGCTGAGATAATAACCTCTATACGAAATGCTGATATGGATAGAAAAAGAGTTGTTCGCATAGCATCTACTAATATTACCGAAAGTATTGTTAAAATACTTTTCCGAGAAGGTTTTATCGAAAACGTCAGAAAACATCGAGAAAAAAATCAATTTTTTTTGGTTTTAACCTTGCGACATAAAAGAAATAGGAAAAGGCCTTATAGAAATTTTTTAAATTTAAAACGGATCAGTCGACCCGGTCTACGAATTTATTCTAACTCTCAACGAATTCCTAGAATTTTAGGTGGGATGGGGATTGTAATTCTTTCTACTTCTCGAGGTATAATGACAGACCGGGAGGCTCGACTAGAAGGAATCGGTGGAGAAATTTTGTGTTATATATGGTAATCCTTTTAATATTCAAATGGGATCGGAAACCTCTTCTTTTTTGTAAAAAAAAAGGGGAGGGTGAATTGTCTAATATCATTTCTCCTCTATTATTTGATACTTCAAGGGGGCTTTACCTGGAATGAAAGAACAAAAATGGATTCATGAAGGTTTAATTACTGAATCGCTTCCAAATGGTATGTTCCGGGTTCTATTAGATAATGAAGATCTAATTCTAGGTTATGTTTCAGGAAAGATCCGACGTAGTTTTATACGCATACTGCCAGGAGATAAAGTCAAAATTGAAGTAAGTCGTTATGATTCAACCAGAGGGCGTATAATTTATCGACTCCGAAACAAAGATTCGAAAGATTAGGTGGTTTTTTTTTATTCAATACAATTCGAAATGCAAAATTTCAAGAAACTTATTTTCTACCAAGTAGATTCAGAATTAAGATAAGGAATGAAAAATATGAAAATAAGAGCTTCCGTTCGTAAAATTTGTGAAAAATGTCGACTAATCCGTAGGCGGGGGCGTATTATAGTAATTTGTTCCAACCCAAGACATAAACAAAGACAAGGATAATCAAACTCGCTAAAGGGCTCAATGTACAAATAAAGAATCTTTTTTGACATGAAATGGATATATCCATATATTTCTGACTCATATTTATGAGATGATACAATATGGCAAAAGCTATACCGAGAACTGGTTCACGTAGGAATATACGTATGGGTTCACGTAAGAGTGCACGTAAAATACCAAAGGGAGTTATTCATGTTCAAGCAAGTTTCAATAATACCATTGTCACGGTTACAGATGTGCGGGGTCGGGTGGTTTCCTGGTCCTCGGCCGGTACTTCTGGATTCAAGGGTACGAGAAGAGGGACACCCTTTGCCGCTCAAACTGCCGCAACAAATGCTATTCGTACTGTAATGGATCAAGGTATGCAACGAGCAGAAGTCATGATAAAAGGTCCCGGTCTCGGAAGAGACGCAGCATTACGAGCTATTCGTAGAAGTGGTATACTATTAACTTTTGTACGGGATATAACCCCTATGCCACATAATGGATGTAGACCTCCTAAAAAAAGACGTGTGTAGAAATGAACAATGAAGCAATTTCAAGAGAAACAAGAGAAATAAATAATTTAATCAAGTAAAATAATATTATTATGGTTCGAGATAAAATAACAGTATCTACTCGGACACTACAGTGGAAGTGTGTTGAATCAAGAACAGACAGTAAACGCCTTTTTTACGGGCGCTTTATTCTATCTCCACTTATGAAAGGCCAAGCTGACACAATAGGCATTGCGATGCGAAGAGCTTTACTTGGAGAAATAGAAGGAACATGTATAACACGTGTAAAATCTGAGAACGTCCCCCACGAATATTCTACTATAACGGGTATTCAAGAATCGGTCCATGAAATTTTAATGAATTTGAAAGAAATTGTATTGAGAAGTAATCTATATGGAACTTGTGACGCGTCTATTTGTGTCAGGGGTCCTGGATATGTAACTGCTCAAGATATCATCTTACCGCCTTATGTAGAAATCATAGACAATACACAACATATAGCTAGCTTGACCGAACCAATTGATTTGTGTATTGGATTAGAAATCGAGAGAAGCCGCGGATATCTT